ATTGCTTTTTTCTATCTTTTTCTTATTTTTCTTATACATATTTTTACATATTTTATTATACATAATATATTTATACTATAATAAATATATACCTCTTAGTATAAATATATACCTTTACTTTTATTTTATTTAAATTATTTTATCTAAATATTAAATACTTTGTTTAAGTTTAAATTTTAATAGCTATTTAAAAAATTTCTATTATTTATTAGAATATTTTAGAATATTTCGAATTTCTATTTTAATAATATAATAATATTTTTTTTTATTAAAATAGAATAATATAATAAAATAAATAATAATAATAAAGTTAAATAAGATTAAATAAAAAAAAATCAAATGAAAAAAGAAAATAAAGAGAAGAAGGTGGATTTTTATCAATCTTTATTTCACGTGTTACATCACATAACAAATTTTAAATTTGGAATTAGGAGAGATGGCTGAGTGGACTAAAGCGGCGGATTGCTAATCCGTTGTACAAATTATTTGTACCGAGGGTTCGAATCCCTCTCTTTCCGCTTTCTCTGATCACTTGGTATTTTCGAATTCGAAAAGATTCTCATCCCTTGATTTTATCATAGTTAAATGTATGAAACAAATAAGATTATTAAGAATTAATTTAGAAAAAAGCAAAAAAAAACTATAAATTTTTTATTCCTCACGTCCAGGATTGCGTCCTGGATCATTAGATAAGAATCCAAAGATAAAAAGGGAAACAAAGAATATCACTACTGTGTAAACAAAGAGTTTGAGAGTAAGCATTACACAATCTCCAAGATCATTTTTTTTTTTTGAAAAAGGGGAATAGATTGCCTATTTTTTACCACATATACCATTTTTTTTGTTTTGACACCCCAAAAAATGAAAAATAAAACGAATTTATTTGTAATAAGATTTTGATTCATTCGTTACCCGAAATTTCTTGTCATATCAATAATTAGGTATTATGGAGTACCTAATAGTCCATACTCACCGGAAGGTCAAAACGGGGAAAAGGCTGATCCAAATTCATCGCTGCGGTTATTCATTCAATATACAAGAATTTCCATTTTTGAATCGAGGGTTCGTAATGTAAGACTTATCTGATCTTATCAATTTTTAGAATTTTTTTATCAAATACATCATCAATTTAGCAGAGTATTAAAGATTTCATCGAAAACTTACAGCGGCTTGCCAAACAAAGGCTAAGAGAAAAAAGAGTACAGGTATGACAGGCATAACATCTACGATTGGATTGAAAATGGCATAAGCTTCGGGCAATTTGGCGAAGAAAAAACTACTCGAATAAAGGACAGAATTAAGACAGATACCGATTAAACTAAAGATATTAAGCATAACAAGCATTTCGTTCTTGTGGATTAGATAATTTTGAGTTATTTTTATAAGGGAAAAATGAAAAAGGCAGATCAAGAAATCCTTCTTTTTCTTCGGTTCGGACTTTCCCAAATAAAAAATCCCCCCCCCCATTATCATTCTAAAATGAGAATATAAGGAATTCAACTTTCATACAATATCTTAATTGAATTCTATGTAATGATCAATGAATTTTTTTGATTCTATATCTACATGTCTTGAATCCTAGCAACAAAATATCCCATATGTTTTTGTGTATTTGGGTTGGGATTGACGAATAACCAATACCAATATTAGTGTTGATTAATATCGAATAGAAATCAAAATGGGGCGTGGCCAAGCGGTAAGGCAGCGGGTTTTGGTCCCGTTATTCGGAGGTTCGAATCCTTCCGTCCCAGATCGTTTTTCATGAAACGAAAGATGGGATCACACTGCATTCCACATGAAACAATAATTTGTTAAAGGGAAAAATCTTTTCTTATTAATTTTCAGAATGGTTCTAAGAATCATATCTGAGAATTCGTTTGGTTTCTCACAAACGGAATCAAGTGTCAAATGTGGGTAAAATTGAATATCTTTATTTTCATTCAATTCATATGATAGAATATGGGGTTAAATTAAATAAATTTGATCTTTGCTGACCCTTATCCGGATAAATACTTATTTATCCGTAGATAGAAATATTATATACCGGTTGAACCAATGACTATTCATGATTTTATATTGAATCAATTCCATACCGCTTTGAAATTTCAATTAGAGGAATGTTATGGTAAAACTTCGTTTGAAACGATGTGGTAGAAAGCAACGTGCGACTTGAAGGACATGGTCGGCTGTGGATTTTTACATCCGCCATCTTCTATAGTAATGAAGATGCTCTTGGCTCGACATAGTTTGTTCTGTTCTGCCCGGAACCTAATTTGTGTTGGGTTATAAGTAAATAGTACATGATGAAGCTCGAGAAGAAAGGATTGATTCATTTTTCAAGGTAAAGAATCTAGGGTTAGTGAAAATCAATAAGTTAGACCAACTCTGTAAGTATATCCTCACTATATATAAATTCTAAATCGAAAGGTTCAAATTCAGAACAAGTTTGAAAAGTCAAATTTTTAGAAATTGGTAAAACTATTTCGATGAAAAGTGTATCACAAGGGAATCAATCATTCGTATTCTATTTATATAGAAAGAAATAACAAAAAAAGGTATGTTGCTGCCATTTTGAAAGGAATAAGGATCCCCGAGGTAATGTCTAAACCCAATGATTTCACAAAGCAAGGATAAAGGATTCCGAAACAAGGAAACACTATTTTCAATTGTCTCAACAATTGGATCAGACTGAGGAATAAAAATGGATTCAAAATGAGACAAACAAAAGAGTTTAGAGACGGCTCAATAAATGTCTAAGGATTTTCTTGTCAGAATTACCCAACTTGAGTTATGAGTATGAATGAGATTTCTTCCTTTTTATGTAAGTAAGAAGAAAAAAGTACTCAATTCAAATTATAGTAAAATTCATTATTTTATGGATCCACTTGCTATTATATACAGAAATTGGAATCATTTTTCTCGAGCCGTATGAGGAAAAAACCTCCTATACGTTTCTAGGGGGGGCATTGTTTATTTACATCTATCCCAATGAGCCATCTATCGAATCGTTGCAATTGATGTTCGATTCCGAAGAGAAGGAAGAGATCTTCGAAAAGTAGGTTTTTACGATCCGATAAAGAATCAAACTTATTTAAATGTTCCTGCTATTCTATATTTCCTTGAAAAAGGTGCTCAACCTACAGGAACTGTTTATGATATTTTAAAGAAGGCAGAATTCTTTAAAGAAAGAAAGAACTTTGAGTTAATTAAAGGAAAAAACGAAATTATTAAATAAATAAAATAAAGTAGGGAAGGGTAACTAGTATCTATCCTTGTGTAATTATTTCTATTTACACACCATTTTCCTTTTTTTTGCTTTATTCATATTTTGGTGGGGGAATTGAATTTAACAACAAACAAGGGGTTAAGCTTGCTTATCGTACTTTTATTGATTGAATAAACCGGGGATTTTTTATTTACCTTTTCCTTAATTTTTCCCATTCCAATTTCTTATTTATGTTGTGCCAATCCAACACAAGTCTTTATTTTATTTACTTGATTTACTTTCTCAACATTGCTTTTATATTGACAATGGTGTATCGAACAAATATAATTCGATCGTAGATAAATAGGGCTGTTTATCCCCACCCCATATTGGTTTTTTTTGTTTCCTTCACTCAAATGATGGGTTTGCCTTGCTGCATTTACTCTCATACAAGATGTATTTTCTTAGGGAAAATCAAAAAAGAATTTGATAAAAAATGGGTGGTCTGTCATAATTTTTACATTTCGATTAGGAATATTTTTAATCCGATCTGCTAATTTTGGTATTTTGTGTTTCTAATTGATCAGAAAATCCTTCTTTTCGATGTGTTGCTAGTTCAATGTTTTGATAGGGTCGTGCAGTGCAACTCAATTGATTTTTATATTTCGATCGTATCTACATATCCTATTTATCCGGGTTGCTAACTCAACGGTAGAGTACTCGGCTTTTAAGTGCGACTATGATCTTTTACACATTTGGATGAAGCAACGAATTCGTCCAGACTATTGGTATAGTCTATAAGACCACGACTGATCCTCAAGGGTAATGAATGGAAAAAACAGCATGTCGTAATAAAATCAATTTATTATTTTATTAGATTTTCTATTTTATTAATTTATTTAATTTGAAATGAAAGTCAAAGTTAAAGTAGAACTTTGAGTTTATCCTTACCGAATCATTACAGTTCCAAAAGATTGTTTTGATTTTTGGAAGGGGACAAAAGAAATTCACATTTACAGTTGGGTCTAGTGAATAAATGGATAGAGCTCTATGGCTCCAATTCTGGTAAAATAAAAAGCAACGAGCTTATGTTCTTAATTGGAATGATTACCCGATCTAATTAGATGTTAAAAATGAATTAGTGCCTAATGCGGGAAAGAGTGGGTTCTCCTGTGAGTGAACCATTGATTTTTTCTTTTTTTTTTCAGAATCCTAATTATTCTTTATTTTGGATTGTAGATGGATGTGTAGAAGAAACAGTATATTGATAAAGAGAATTTATTCCAAAGTCAAAAGAGCGATTGGGTTGCAAAAATAAAGGATTTTTTCTCCTGTTGTAATTATAACGAACATAAACCAATTGGATAGAAAAGGAAGGTAAAAAGATCTGTTGATTGGACTCCCTCTTTCTTTTCCGGGGTATATATTTTTTTCTTACTATACTATATACATAATACAATACATAATACCCTGTTCTGACCATATTGCACTATGTATGTATCATTTGATAAACCAAGAAAAACCTCCTGCCTCTGGCTCAAGTAGAAATGTAAATGGAAGAATTACAAGGATATTTAGAAAAAGATAGATCTCGGCAACAACACTTCCTATATCCGTTTCTTTTTCAGGAGTATATTTATGCGTTTGCTCACGATCATGGTTTAAACGATTCGATTTTTTACGAACCCGTGGAAATTTTTGGTTATGACAATAAATCTAGTTCAGTACTTGTGAAACGTTTAATTATTCGAATGTATCAACAGAATTATTTAATTAATTCGGTTAATTATTCTAA